ACCTTTGGTAGAATTATTACGTGGAAGTGCTAGTGTGGGCCAGTCCACTTTGACTCGTTTTTATAGTTTACATACTTTTGTATTACCTCTTCTTACTGCCGTATTTATGTTAATGCACTTTCCAATGATACGTAAGCAAGGTATTTCGGGTCCTTTATAGAAAAGGCAGATCATAGATATTTGTAATTTTTCATATTGGGGAGGGACAAGGGTTTTTCATTGCTACAAATATGGATTGTTTAAAAATAAAGCATGTTATTTGGATACTTCTATTCAACTCTGAAGTATTTTTTCTTTTATACGAATAGAATAGTTGAAGTATATTTTCCTAAACAGAGGATGGATTATGGGAGTGTGTGACTTGAACTATTGATTGGCCCGTGCAGATATATGATTTTATCCGCCACGTTGGAATTCACAACCCAATGTGTCTTCACATCCAACCATCACATCACGTCGATCCCTTTATATAGCATAGGATAATAGGATAGGCCGGTTCGCTTGAGGAGAATATTTTCTATGATCATACCCGAATCTTGTCATACATGAAAAGGCTCCGTAAGATCCCTATAATAAGTGATGTGGAATGATCCAATGTTCTATTTATTCACTTTTTTTGATTTTTCTTTTTTTTTTTTAGTAATTTTTATTAGAATTAATTTGATAGTATAATTGGATAGTAATCTTAGTAAGTTTTTATAGTATGTAGATGCATTCATTTCCTCTGCATCAATCCTGATCTATGATACTATCGGAGTTAAATAAGGGATCTAAGGAAGAACAGGGGCTAAGATTTTCTTAGTAACAAGTAAAAATTTTGTATTTTTGTATGTAATACAATTAAGATATTGTGGGGATAAATACTAACCAAAAGACATGAGACAATCCAAAAAGCACTTGATCATGATCTAGTTTGTAAGCCGACTTGGATATTGAGCATTTCCTTGTTGCCAGAACTGAAATCTTTGCAATGAATAATGAATCGTTGAAACTAGGGTAAATGTCATTTTCTAAATCTTCTCTTACAGAGAATCATTCTACATTATCTATGTAGATATGTCTGAAATATAGATCTTCTATGGACCGATTTATGTTCTATGAATCTATTTCTGTGATTCTTTTGATTATTGCTCGAGCCGGATGATAAAAAATTATCATGTCCGGTTCCTTTGGGGGATGGATCCACAAGGATTTACCTATCCAAATAACAAAGAAACCTGATTTGAATGATCCTGTATTAAGAGCTAAATTGGCTAAAGGGATGGGACATAATTATTATGGAGAACCTGCATGGCCCAATGATCTTTTATATATTTTTCCAGTAGTAATTCTAGGCACTATTGCATGTAATGTGGGCTTAGCAGTTCTAGAGCCGTCAATGATAGGTGAACCGGCGGATCCTTTTGCAACTCCGTTGGAAATATTACCCGAATGGTACTTCTTTCCCGTATTTCAAATACTTCGCACAGTACCCAATAAGTTATTGGGTGTTCTTTTAATGGTTTCAGTACCAATAGGATTATTGACAGTACCTTTTTTGGAAAATGTCAATAAATTCCAAAATCCATTTCGTCGTCCAGTAGCCACAACAGTCTTTTTGATCGGTACCGCAGTAGCTCTTTGGTTAGGGATTGGAGCAACTTTACCTATTGAGAAATCCTTAACTTTAGGTCTTTTTCAAATTGATTAAACCGTTAAATACCACAACATAGATATCTAAGGAAGATCCCCTTCTGGATCTTCCTTAGATACATCAATCTTTTTATGATCTATTCTGCAAATATATGGACTGTTTCGGAGATTCAAAAATTATTCTATTCTTTTTGATTTCTAAAAAAGAAAAAATGAAAAAAATCCAATGGATTTCAAATTAGAACTTTTTATTAAGTAAATTGATTGCAAAATGATTCTGTACAGTGCTCAATATCTGTTTTACATCTTCTGTGCAAAAATATTTCATTTTCAGAAGATCTTCTTGACTGTGACTCAAAAGGTCCAATAATGTATGTATATTGGATCTTTTAAGACAATTATAGGTCCTGGAAGACAATTCTGATTGGTCAATAAAAATACATGTCAATGGAATTCCTTTTTTGTTTTTCTTGAGATTAGTGAATTTGTCTTGAAAGGAAAAAAGGGGTAGATTCCATCTGTTTTCATTTTCCTTTAAATTCATGTCCTCTTCCTCTGCATGTAGAAAAGGAATCAATAAATCAATCAAATTACGAGAAGCTTCATAAAGTGCTTCTTTAGGAGTTAAACTTCCATTCGTCCATATTTCTATAAAGAGTATCTCTTGTTTTTCATTCCCATTCCCATAAGAATGAATACTATGATTCGCATTTCGAACAGGCATAGATACAATATCTATAGGATAACTTCCATCGTGAGAGTCATTTGTGGATTTCATATAATATCCGCGATCTCTCTTGATTTGTAATTCAATACATAAATCAATTGGTTCTGTCAGGTTAGCTATATGTTGTGTCGTGTCAACTATTTCTACGGAAGGTGGTGAGATGATATCTTGAGCTGTTATGTATTTTGGACCCCTGACACAAATGGATGCGTTCCTAACTCCATAAAGATTACTTCTTAATACAATCTCTTTCAAATTTAGTAAAATATCATGTACTGATTCTTCAATACCTGCTATCGTAGAATATTCATGCAGCACATTTTCAGATGTTGCACGTGTGATACATGTTCCTTCTATTTCTCCAAGTAAAGCCCTTCGCATGGCAATACCTATGGTATCGGCTTGACCTTTCATAAGCGGGGACAGAACGAAACGACCATAATAAAGGCGCTTGCTGTCTACTCTTGATTCAACACATTTCCACTGTAGTGTTCGAGTGGATCCTACTACGTCTTCTCGAACCATACTATTATTTTTCTTTTATTTATAATTATTGGATCAGAATCATTGAATCATTTATTTATCTTGGAATCTCTTGAATTCTTATTTCTACACACGTCTTTTTTTAGGGGGGCGACATCCATTATGTGGCATAGGTGTTACATCACGTACGAAACTTAATAGTATCCCATTTCTACGAATGGCTCGTAATGCCGCATCTCTTCCGAGACCTGGACCTTTTATCATAACTTCTGCTCGTTGCATACCCTGATCAACTAATGTACGAATAGCATTCAATGTCGCGGCTTGGGCAGCATAGGGTGTTCCTTTTCTTGTACCTCTGAATCCAGAAGTACCTGCGGAAGCCCAAGAAACCACCCGACCTCGTACGTCTGTAACAGTTACAATAGTATTATTGAAACTCGCTTGAACATGAATAACTCCTTTTGGTATTCTACGTTCATTCTTATTGGAACCAATACGTGCATTCTTACGTAAACTCATTTTTGCTATAGGTTTTGTCATATTTTATTAGATTATATTTCTAAGAAGAAAATAAAAAGAAAAAAGAATCAGAAATCTACAGAAAGAGATGACGGGGATATCTATTTCATATGAAAACGAATCCTTTCTTATTTCTTTTTACATGTACATGGGTTTTATTTTCCAAAGAAAAATGAAAAAGTTCTTTACCCCTGTCTCTGTTTATGTCTCGGATTGGAACAAATAACTATAATTCGTCCCCGCCTACGAATCAAGCGACATTTTTCACAAATTTTACGAACAGAAGCCCTTATCTTCATATTTCTCATTCCTTACTTTCATTCTAAATAGATTTTTTTTTAACAAAAATCAGTTTATTGCATTTTTGAACTTTGAATTATATCTCTACGAAAAGGATGTTTAAAAGAATGATCTAATCGTTCGAATCTTTTTTGCGAAGTCTATAAATTATACGTCCCCTGGTTGAATCATAACGACTCATTTCGATTTTGACTCTATCTCCGGGTAGTATACGTATAAAACTGCGCCGGATTCTCCCTGAAATATAACCTAGAATTATATCTTCATTATCTAATCGAACTCGGAACATACCGTTGGGTAGTGATTCAGTAATTAAACCCTCATGAATCAATTTCTGTTCTTTCATTCCAGGGAACCCCCTTTAAGTATTAACTAATAGAGGAAGAGTTCTATAATTCACTTTTCCTCTCTATTTTACAAATAGTAAGTTCGAGAGAAATTTAGGGTATCCTAGGAGAATTACCATATATAACACAAAATTTCTCCTCCAATTCTTTCTAATCGAGCTTCTCGATCTGTTATTATACCTCGAGAAGTAGAAAGGATTACAATTCCCATTCCACCTAAAATCTTAGGAATTTGTTGATAGTTGGAATAAATTCGTAGACCAGGTCGGCTGATACGCTTTAAATTTATTTTATTACCTTTCCTAGTCTTTCTATGTCGTAAGGTTGAAACCAAGAAATTTTTTTGACTTTCTTGATGTTTTCGAACGTTTTCAATAAAACCTTCTCGTAAAAGTATTTTCACAATGTTTTTAGTGATATTAGTAGATACTATTTTAACTCTTTCCTTTTGATCTATGTCAGCATTTCTTATAGAAGTTATTATATCGGCAATAATGTCCCTACCCATGACGAACTATTGTTATTGGTGCCCCCTAATTTTGATATAGTCAACATGCTTCTTTGTTGTTTTCTTTTTTATTTTTATTGAATTTTTTTTAATTATTATAGATTCTCAAAAATTCTTAGAAATTTCAAATATATACATGAGACACACACAATCTATTAATCGGATATATTTCAGATATTCTAATATTCTATTCTATAGATAGATAGGATATATCCTATTATCCTATTTTCATCTATCCTATTATCCTATTTTCATCTATAAGACTTCGGGTGCTAATGAAACGATTTTAGTAAAATTTAACTGGCGCAATTCTCGAGCAATTGCACCAAAAATTCGAGTTCCTTTTGGATTTCCTTCTTGATCAATGATAACCGCTGCATTGTCATCATATCGTATTATCATGCCGTTGTCACGTTTTAGTTCTTTACATGTGCGTACAATCACAGCTCTAATTATTTCTGATCTTTCTAGAGGCATGTTGGGCACTGCTTCTTTGATTACAGCAACAATAACATCGCCAAGATGAGCATATCGGTGATTACCAGTTCCTATGATTCGAATACACATTAATTTTTGAGCTCCACTGTTATCTGCTACATTCAAAAAGGTCTGAGGTTGAATCATATCATTTTTATTTTAATCTCTTATTTCAAGATAATGGAAAAAAGAAATATTGTCTGTCCGGAGATAAAGAAATCCGTGGTTGTTTTTTTCTTCTTAATACTCTTTCTTCTTTTATTTTACTTTTGTTTACCTATCCTGAAATAACAAATTGAGTTCGTATAGGCATTTTGCATGCAGCTATTTCCATAGCTGCTTTGGCTACAGCTTCAGATATTCCACTCATTTCATAAATTATTCGGCCCGGTTTAACAACGGATACCCAATATTCGGGGGATCCTTTGCCCGAACCCATACGTGTTTCTGTAGGTCTTACAGTAACAGGTTTGTCGGGAAAGATACGTACCCATATTTTTCCACCACGACGCGCATATCGTGTCATTGCCCTTCGCCCTGCTTCTATTTGTCTAGCTGTGATCCAAGCAGGTTCAAGTGCCTGAAGAGCATATCTGCCAAAACAAATAGAATTGCCTCGGCAAGATATTCCCTTCATTCTACCTCTATGTTGTTTACGAAATCTGGTTCTTTTAGGGTTATAGTTGATGGTTATTTCTGAATTCCATATTCCATCTCTACTGCAGAGCCGGACATGAGAATTTCTTCTCATCCAGCTCCTCGCAAATGAAATGATTCAAGAAAATTACATATTACATAAAAATATGTATTTTCTTCTCTCAAAAGACAAAAGAAAGAATATACTCATTTTTTTATATTGAATTTGTTACATGAGTAGGCTGTATATATAACTAGATAACTAGGCGTGTTTCTTTCTATTTATAATTTATATATAAATTATAAATAGAAAGAAAAATAATGATATAAAGAAAAAGAATGCTTCTTTATTTTAGCAAAATCTCTAAAGTATTTTTCTTTACCTCTATTGAATCACACCAATAGTCATCCAATATTAAATGAAAGAAAAAGAAAGAAAGGTTTCGCGGGCGAATATTAACTCTTTATTCCTTCATTTGTAGGGTCAATTCATGACCATTCAGAAGAAATCCATTTTTTCTTGGTTCATTCCGCCATCCTACCCAATGAATCCTTAGGATTTATTTGTTTTCAAGAAAATCCTATGTAATCACAGGTTCCATCGTTCCCATAACTTCTCTATTAATACTTAGGCCTGAACTCTGCAATGGAGCTCTCAACATAATCTGTTATTTGTTTCCGAGTCAATCTCCTCAGTTTTTATTAACCCGAAGCTCAATTCAAATTTTATCTATTTTCTATTATTTAGATTCTTTCTTTTTCTATCTTAATTACTTACCTTACATATATAATAGACTATATTATCTATATTGATTATATTCTTTCTATTATTATTCTATTAGATTTTTATTGTATATTAATGTTGATGCTTTATAACACTGCCTTTTTTATGGGGTAATTCTTCATAAACCATACATATGGGAATCATATATCATTTAAGATCATTTAGATCTTTATTCTCTCTTTCTATCACCCTTCCTTTTTCCACATCCCTTTTTTTTTAACAATTCATAATCAGATTTATTTTTTATGAAAAGGATTTCAGTTGCTACAACTATATGATTGATTCAGTCATATAGTGACTGTTTCTTGGGATCTCGACAATACGAAGTAATAAGTTGTTTATGAGTTTTGAGTTTCTTTAGTTTTGATAGTTATTAAGTTTATAGTGCGGTCAGCCCATTTTTATTTTCAGTCTCAATTCTAAAGAAAAAACTAACGAGTCACACACTGAGCATAGCAATTATACTAAAATTTAAATTAAATTTAAATAAAGGGTAAATCCAATTTTTATTCAACCTTATATAATTAGAATTGTTCGTTTTTCTTTGATTCAGAAAAAAAAAGAAGAAAAGATTTTCTAAAATTTTTCTATTGATGAGCAGAATGGCGAGATAAAGAAAGTTTCATTATTCTTATTTTCTTATTCTTGGTTTACAAATATCCAAATTTTGATACCTAAGATTCCATAGATAGTTCTAACTGTATGGGAACAGTGATCAATTTTAGCGTGAATTGTTTGTAGGGGAACCCTGCCTTCTCTGATCCATTCGACACGTGCAATCTCTTTTCCGTCGATACGTCCTGCAATTTGCACTTGAATTCCTTTTGTACCGGTTTGTTCAGTTAATTCAATAGCTTTTTTCATTGCCTTTCGAAATGAGACTCTATTTTTTAATTGTAAAGCTATATATTCTGCGAGAATATTAGGTTGTCCATAAGGTTTTTCAATTCTTGTGATAGCAATGTTGAGTCTCCGGTTTACAGAATGAAACTCTTTTTGTACATTCATCTGTAATTCTTCGACTCCTCGTGTTCGTCCTTCTATTAATAAATTAGGAAATCCAATATAGATTATGACCTGAATC